CAAAATTTGGGATTAACCCATAACCACCCATTTTTAATAAAACCCCGGCCAACTACTTATACTTGAACAGGATCACAATTTCAATTGTGATTTTTATAATTCTCACAACTTATTTCATAGAAATGATGGGAATTGAACCCATATAAATAATATCTAACATTATTATGTCTACCTTTTCATCACACTTCTATTTTATATGTTAGGTATAAATAGGCCTCGAACCTACATTTACTATTTTGCAAATAGTCGCATTAACCTTTTATGTTACTATACCTATATCTTAATGTAAATGAATAGAATCATTTAAAAATATAGTTACTAATAATGTAAATACATAAGCTTGAATAAAAGAAACAGCTAATTCTAGCATAATAATTAAAATTAAAACCACAAAAGGAAATACACTAATTATAATTCCCATCAACCCTGATTTAGCTAACGATCAAATAAACCCTGAAATAATAGCTAATAATATATGACCTGCAGTCATATTTGCAGCTAATCTAACTCCCAAAGATATAGGTCTGGCCAAATAACTTAATATCTCAATAAACACTAATAAAGGACCTAACACTAAAAGGAGCTCCTTGAGGCATAAACATACTAAAAAAATTAACACCATATTTCTAAACCCTATTATAGTTATTGAAATAAATAATGACAATGCTACTCCAAAAGTAACCACAATATGGGAAGTAACAGCCAATGAATAAGGAATCATTCCAACCAAGTTCAAAGTTAATATTAATAAAAATAAACTAAATATTAATGGAAAATATAAATGAAAACTATTACCTAAGTTATCTTTAGATAATTTTAATATTTCATTAACAAAATGCTCAATTACACTCTGTCATTTAGTAGGAATAATAGTATAAGTTACATATAATTCAATCAATTTAAATCACATTAAAATTAATAAAACATAAAAAGAAGAATTAGATATTGAAATGTCCATCAAACCTAACACATTTATTTCAACTAGCTTAATTATTTGAAACTGTTCTAAAGGAGAAAATAAAAACATTTTATTTATCTTACTATTTTAGATTCTATATATTTTTAATCTTACTTAAACATCAATCAAGTTCAATCTTGAACTTAATCAAACATTATCATAATTTAAGTACAATTCATCAGAATTAGGCAAATCAAACTTCATAGAAACAGGCATACCTCTATACCTCATATTTAGCACTTGCAATTCAAAACTTCTTTTAAATTTTATTTTTGCAATAATATAAGACTTACTGTATTTAAGTTCTTTTCTATAAGCACGCTTTCTAAAATATCATATTTTGGAAATCTTTGGTAAAAACTTGTTAAACATATAATTTACCAAAACACACATAGAAAAAATAAATCAAAAAAATTGCGGAAAATAAGTTAATATATCAATTTGTGGCATTTGGGATTGAAAGGATTTGAACCTTTATTTAAATAATTAAAAGTTATTAGCTCTACCAATTAAGCTACAATCCCTATAACCCTGCTAACACTGTTAACAAATATATAACTATTAAAAAAACATTCAATTGTAAAAACTCCCATAAAATAATGTAAGAAACACCCACTAAGATAAACAGAACATAATGATAGATAAATCCTGACTGCATTATACTTAACACAGAAGAATATCTTCGCAACAAATTAACCATACCTGTCGGACCTCATAGTTCTAATACACCTCTATCTACTAATTTATATAAATAATTATGTGTTACGAACAATAATTGATATAAATAAAAATTATAAATAAAATCTATATATCATCTATTTGATAAAAATTTAAATATTATAATTCCAAGAGAAGAAGATCTTACTTTAAATCCTATCTCTTCAATCCCAGAATATACCACTAATGCAATACTTGCACCCAATAAACTAAATATAACAGGAAATAATTTTATATATAATGGTAAAAACTCTACATCAGTGTTTACTGAAATATATTTAATACTTCGTAAAGATCCGTTAAAAAACCCAGACCCAAACCCAACTAACATATCTTTAAGAAAATAACCGGAAAATACGCTAAACATACTTAAAACAAATAAAACAAAAAATATTATATAATTATTTTCTTGAACTTTTTTGAATTTACTAAAACACATATTAGGATTGAAAAAAAACACTCTAATTAATAATCTTATTGAATAAAAAGCAGTAATACTCGCTGAAACTACTCCTAATCAATATGAAAACAAACTCTCACACACATAATGTGCATAAGATAACTCTAGAATCATATCTTTAGAAAAGAAACCAGATAAATAGGGAAATCCCATTAACGATAACGAACCTATCAACATTACACTGTAAGTATAAGGTAATACTAATATTAAACCACCCATTTTTCTAATATCTTGCTCATCGATTACCGCATGAATTATAGAACCTGCACTTAAAAATAACAACCCCTTAAAAAACGCATGATTCATTAAATGAAACAAAGATACATTAAATTCATCGAGCCCACAAGAAAACAACATATACCCTACTTGTGAACATGTAGAATAAGCTATTACCTTCTTTAAATCATTTTGTACAATTCCTATTGTAGCACCGAATAATGCAGTTAATGCTCCTAGTAATGTGATTACAAATAACCCTAATTTACTATTTATAATAAACATACTAGATCTTATCATTAAAAAAATACCTGCAGTCACCATAGTAGCAGCATGAATTAAGGCTGACACAGGGGTAGGCCCCTCCATTGCATCTGGCAATCAGGTATGCAAACCAAATTGAGCAGATTTCCCTAAAGCACCTACCAATAAACAAATTACTATAACAGCTATCTGACTAATATCACATATATCATTATTATTTAATGATTCTACTATAACCATTAAAACTGAAAAATTTAAAGAACCATAATACTCATACACCATAAATATAGCTAAAGCTAAACCTATATCACCTATTCTATTCATTACCATAGCTTTTATAGCCGCTTTATTAGCTTGTAACCTTGTGTATCAAAAATTAATTAACAAATAAGAACATAAACCTACACCTTCTCAACCAACAAACAATTGCACATAATTATCCGAAACTACTAATAACACCATGAAAAAAGTAAACAACGATAAATAAGCCATAAACCTAGACAAATGAGGATCTTGCCCCATATATTCAACAGAATATAAATGAACAAAAAAAGAAATTGTTATTATTATTATTAACATACTGACAGATAAACTATCGAACTGTAAAGATCACTGAACAATTATCATATCAAAGCTTATTCAATCTAACACATTTAAAAACACAGGCACTTGGTTAATTCCTACTTCATAAAACACAAAATAACTTAATAACATATCTAACCCTATTAAAATTATACTAAATCTTATAACACCTAAATGACCTAAAAATCTCCCAAAAAATAAAACTCCAAAAGCACATATTAAAGGAATACTAATTAATAATAAATACACTTATCCCTTCAAGAGATCAATAAATAAAATTGAAATGTTACCTGTTATTCTAAAATAAACTATCATTAAAGATAAACCTATTGCAGACTCTGCAGCTGCAACAGTTAATATGAATACACTAAACACTTGACCTAAAATATCTTCTATTATTACAGAAAAACTTAAAAAATTACAATTGATAGCCAATAACATTAATTCAAGGGACATTAACATTATTATTAAATTTTTTCTATTAAGCAATATTCCAATTATACTTATTACAAATACAGATAATCCTAAAATTAAATAATTATTTATCATTTTGACATACTTATTCCAGGCGTAAAACCTTTATTAATCAAAGATTTTAATGTTAACCTATTTAAAGAAGAATTAAAACATAACCCTCTTTTTCTTTTTGTCAAATTACAATATCTTTTAAAATTATTCATACTTTCTAACTTTAATCTTAAATTGTACCTATAATTTAAAGAAAGATCTGTAGAATAGAAGAAATACTTAAATTTTTTATAATTTAGTTCTTTTATGATTTTCATATCAAAAAGATAGGATTCGAACCTACAACCTCTTAACTCCAAATTAATTGTTCTACCTTTGAACTACTTTCTGAAACACTTGTATATAATGAGAATCGAACTCACAACATTCTATTTGGAAGATAAATGTTCTAACCTATTAAACTATATATACATTTAAAATACTCATCAATATAAAAATACATACACAAATAACCATACTACATCAACAAAATGTCAATATCATATAGCCGCCTCAAAACCAAAATGATGCTTTTTTGTAAAATGATAGTTAATTATTCTTACAAAACTAACACTTAAAAATAAAGTCCCAACTATAACATGTAATCCATGAAACCCTGTTATTAAATAAAAAACTGATCCATATATAGAATCTGCTATAGTATAAGTAGCCTCTATATACTCATATAGTTGACATAATGAAAATAACACACCTAACAATAAAGTTAACAATAAACTTATAATTGTACCACGCTTATTCCCTAACACTATTTCATTATGACTTCAAGTTACAGAACATCCTGACATTAATAATATTAACGTATTTAATAAGGGTATATTTAAGGGATCAAACACCTGTATTCCTATAGGAGGTCATACACCTCCTATTTCAATACTAGGAATTAAACTTACGTGAAAATAAGTCCAAAAAAAAGAAACAAACAAACAAACTTCAGAAACTATAAACAAAACCATTCCTAAAACTAAACCTTTTTGAACCACCTTAGTATGGTGTCCCTGAAAAGTACCTTCTCTAATAATATCCCTTCACCATAATATAACACAAAACAAATTAAAACCTAAACCTAAAATAACAACATTTTCTCCAAACTCATAAAAATTAAACCACAAAGCCACTCCCACAGCACTTGTTAATAAAGATAAACCTACCAATATAGGTCAAGGAGAAGGATTTACTAAATGGTATACATGATATTTATTATACATTTTATTTCTCTCCCTTAGGCTAAGCCTTAAATTGGAATTGAACCAATATTCTTATATTTACAAAATATATACTTTACCTCTAAGCTATTAAGGCAGGCTATACCGACACTGGGAACCAATCAAAAAACCAGATAACTCCGGACAAACCAATAACATAAGACAAACTTAAAGGTAAAAATGATTTTCAACACAAATACATCAATTGATCAAACCTCATACGAGGTACAATCGCTCTGATTCAAATAAATAAAAATAAATTACACAAACATTTTAAAACTAACCATATAACCCCAGGAATACCAATCAAACACAAATCCTCAAAAGGACTTAATCATCCGCCTAAAAACACCAAACTAATAAAGAAAGACATAAATATAATATGACAATATTCACCTAAAAAAAACATAGCAAACATCATACTCGAATACTCAACATTATAACCTGAAACCAGCTCAGATTCAGATTCTGGTAAATCAAAAGGAGCTCTATTTGTTTCTGCTAATGCAGATACGAAAAACATTAAATAACTAGGAAATAAGGGTACAATATATCATACTAATTTTTGACTCCCGACTATCACCAAAAGATTAAAAGACCCACTCATTAAAATAACTGATATAAAAACTAAACCTATTGAAACTTCATAACTTATCATTTGAGCAGTAGATCTTAAAGAACCTAAAAATGCATATTTTGAATTACTTGATCACCCTGAACATAATACTGAATATATACTTAAAGACGAAATAGCAAACACATATAACACTCCTATATTAATATCAGATAATATTAACCCTTCCCCAAAAGGAATCACTGCCCAACTTCCTAAAGCTAACATAAAACAAACAATAGGAGAAATAAAAAATACAAAAAAATTAGCTTGAACAGGCACAATCACTTCTTTTAACAACAGTTTTAAACCATCAATTATAGGTTGCAAAATCCCATAAACACCTACCACATTAGGCCCCTTTCTAATTTGAATAGAACCTAACAATTTTCTTTCAGCCAAAGTTAAAAAAGCAATTGATAAAATTAAAGGAACAACTAAATACAATACTTTAATTAAATTAAAAAAAATATCTCATAAACTATTTAATAACAACATATTTATCCTTAACTGGACTTGAACCAGCATATTTTGAATGAAAATCAAATATTCTAACCTCTTAAATTATAAAGACTTAATATTAATAGGAATTGAACCTGTATCTTCAAATTATGAGCTTGATATTCTACCTTTAAACTATAATATCTAGATCAAACAAGAATCGAACTTATATTAAACAATTATGAGCTGTATACTTTACCTTTAAGTTATTGATCCTATCGAGATATACAGGATTCGAACCTGCAACTTTTGATTAGACAGATCAATACTCTCCCATTTAAACTAATATCCCGGTAATCAAAAGGATTTGAACCTTTAATTATTAACATCACACATTAAAGTTTTACCTTTTAAACTATAATTACCATAATCATCCTGCCTCATGTTCCCATAAGACAACTTTGTTACGACTTAATCAGAATTGTTCTTTTCAATTTTATACTTACAATAAAGTTAATAACTTTTATACTTTATTTATTTATACTTATATGAAGGTCCCCTTTCCTGACTTGACGGGCAATAAGTACTTACATTGGAGCCATTTTCACCTAGACTTGATAATTCTAAATTACTACTAATTCCTTCTTCAAAATTCCGAGTTACAGAAACTTATCCATACCTAGACTAAATACATCTTTTACAGTTAATTACTTAACCGTTTTCTTTTCTATTAATCACTGTATTACATGTGAGGCCTTATATATAAGGGTTATAAGGACTTGACTTTATTCTAATCTTCCTAGAGTTTATAACTCTCAGTAATTCTATACACCTAAATAAAACCTAGAATCTCATTAGTTATTGAAATTAATCAAACATCTCACGACACTAATTGAAGTCAGCCATGCAACACCTGTTTTTGCTCTAAATACAAATATAAGTAAGATTTTGAGTGTATTGTCTAATTAATCCACATAATCCACTAGTAGGACAATATACAGCCTAATTTCTTGAATTTAAACCTTGCGATCTTACTCTTCAGGTGAACTAATAATAAGTTATCTTAAAAATCTACTATATATTTCTTAGTCATTGTTTACAGATAAGACTACATGGGTATCTAATCCATATCGCTACCTTATCTTTCATGTTCTCAAAGTCAGTTATTTAACAATTAATTGCCTTCGCTTGTGAAATTCTACTAAATATTATAATATTCTATCACTTCTTTTAATATTCTATTAATTCTTTAAATACTCAAAGATAAAATTATATTCACTCTTAAAATTCTAATTTAAAATTGTGTTATATAATTTTAACTGATTTACACATCCTTTACACCTAGTAATACTGAAATAGACTCAGGCTGTCAGTATAACCGAGACTTCTGGCACTGATCTTTGTCAGCCCTTTCTTAATTTATTTTCACTATAAATAAACTTCTTATGATTTATTGAGAATATCCCATATTACACACACAAATTTAACTGAATCAAATTTTCATTCATTGTTCAAGATTCTATACTGCTGCCTCTCCTAAAAGAGTCTTGCCCTTCTTTAATTGCAAATGTGACCATACATCCTAAAAAACCAGTTAATGATCTTTGGCTAAAAACTTAATACCTAATCACCTATTTATTTATTTATCTTCAATTAATTTAATTACTCATAAGATAATTTACCATAATATACTACGCACCCGCACACCAATTTTCATACTAAAATTTAAATTTACATGTATAAGACCAAATTCACGCCTTCTTTCTGAGCCAAAATTAAACTCATCCCATTTTTATATCTTTTCAATATAAATTACTGGAGAACACAGGACTTGAACCTGATACCTTTTATTTGCAAAATAAATATTCTACCCTTATACTAGTCCCCCTTCAATTTAACAGGATTCGAACCTATATCTAACCAATATCACCGGCGGGCTCTATCCTTTGAGCTATAAATTGATTATTAATTAAAATTTTTATATTAACTTCGTAATAACAGGACTTGAACCCGTATCTTTAGATTATGAGCCTAATGACTTTCCGTTAGTCTATATTACATAACAACATAAAAGATTCGAACTTTTAACCTATATTTTAGAAGAATATGGCTCTATCCTTTGAGCTAATGCTGTATCATAAAACTAGTCCTTAAATTAATTATATTATATAACTAAATTTATTACTAAACTTACATTTATAACTAAAAAACAATCATCTATTGTTTGTTAATTTTTACCTTAATTTTCCTAGTTTCCCATTTAAATTGATTTCAATAGTTAACTAATTAAGTGTAGCTACTCAGCTATGCTTTAAAACAACTGAAGTACCAGAGACTTATTCTCATTGGTCCTTTCGTACTAAACAAAAACAAAAACTTAGATAATTATATCATAGGAGATAGAATCCTTACTGTCTTACAACGTAATTAACCCAACTCATGTACTTCTTTAATAGACGAACAGTCTAACCCTTCTCAATTATTTCACCAAGAGGATGAAGCAAGTCGACATCGAGGTGCCAAACAAATATGTCGATATGAACTCTCAATATTTATAAGCCTGTTATCCCTAGCGTACCTTTTATTCATTGATGAGTCTAAATTATTAATTAAAAACTCGATCACTATATCATACTTTCGTACAAGATAGAAATGTATTTCCATCTTTTAAGCTAACTTTATCTATTATGATATCAACTAACATCTTGTTAATTTTGTTAACCTTAAGAATCTCCTTGTTACCATTTAAAGGAGGGCCACCCCAGCCAAACTACCCGATTGTCACTTTCAATTTAAACTACCTTAGTGTAATTTTAACCTAGTAATAATATTACAATTTCAATTACCAATAATTTATTATCTATTCTATAAATTAAGCGAACTTTACACAATAACAACCTATAGTCAAGGTGCATAGGGTCTTCTCGTCTACCTATAATTATACAGCATCTTCACTGCAAATTCAATTTCATAGATATAACACTTGAGACAGCGAGGCTCTCATTAAGCTATTCATGCAAGACTATAATTAGTAGCCAAGGCATTTTGCTACCTTTGTACAGTTATGGTTACTGCAGCCATTTAATTAGTATTTTTAAATTATTATAATTTATTATTCCCTATCATTGGGCAAGCTTCATATCCTATACTTCCTTTTACAAGTTTGCAGAATACTGTGTTCCTGGTGGACAGTTGGAACCTCCTGTTATCTTAAACCTTACAGGCTTTTTTTATCGCGAACTTACAAAAACAATTTGCCGAGTTCCTTAAGTGTTATTTAATCTTAGTTTTAATATTCTATATTTACCTACTTGAGTTAGTTTTAGTGTGGTTAATTCGCAGTTCTTTTTCTTGCAAGATTATACATCTCTGTTTCAAACTATATCTCATCATTTAACATTACAGCATAGTTCTACAACTAACTTAGAGACCACATACTCTTATATTTTTCATAATATATAGAAAACCTTCAGTTTTTAACCAGAAATATTTATATTTTCTTTTATTACTCATGCCAGCATAATTTCTTCTTAAACTTAAGAATATTCTGTTACCACAATCCCTATCTACAGTTTCAGTTTAAGATTTTAGTTGCATAAATTTTCAATACTTTTCTATTAGTTTACTGAGATATTACTCTTTCTTTAAAAGAAGGCTGCTTCCAAGCCTACTTCATAAACTTAGACACAAAAAAACATTTTTACGCACTTAATTACCTAATTAACAACTTTAACTTATAATCTGGACTCTTATCCTTTTGACATAGAACCTTAACGCCCTATGTCTTACTATTACTTTAGTTAAACCAATTCATAAGTTTAATTATTTATAAACAGTAACTAAACTGTTTTCATAACCAGAGCTCTACCTTTTTTAAACTAAATAATAACGCATTACTTAAATAACTTTCACAGAAAACTAGCTATCATCAGCCTAGATTAGCCTTTCACTCCTTACCACAAATCATCTGAGATTATTGCTACAATCAACAGTACATTCCTCCAAGAATATATTATATCTTTTCAAATTGTTCATGGTAAGATCGACTGATTTCGAGTTTAAATTATATGATTTTTCCAGTTTCCTCAGTCTACTTTATTAAATTAAACTAACCATACAATTTAACTCACTGGCCCATTATACAAAAGGTACAATTTTATATTTAAAAAATACTTAATTTGCTTTTTCCATTCTGTTTTATCAATCTAATTTCCTTATTAAATTAATTTTCCCTCACGGTACTTTTCACTATCGCTATTTTTTTTAATTTAGATTTGGATATAACACCCATATTTTATGTATAACATATACTTTTTAATTATAATATGCTACAAGTTTAACTTTCTATGAATTTTCACATATATCTGAATCTACTAGATGTTCACTCACCATTACTTACCTAATCTCTATTGATTTATTTTCGTGCTACTCAGATGTTTCATTTCACACTATTTATTTAAAGTTTCCTTAAGGAATTTATTTAATATTTAAATAATTTCGTTAATTTCAACGTCCAAAATCAAAAAATGCAATCTTTCCACAAAATGAAATTTTTTACTAATCTTATCCTGAAATTCTTTCTTAATAGGAATTGAACCTATATCTTTTAGTTAACAGCTAACCGCTTTTACCTTTAAGCTATAAAAAACACAAGAAAAAAAGGATTTGAACCTATACTTTGTAGTTTTGAAAACTAATACTCTACCTTTGAGCTACTTTCTCCTAATATCCAATTAAAAACATAAAGACCAACCTAGGATAAACCCCTAACATTATTACAAGCACTAATAAAGGTAATATGACCACAAACTCTTTTCTACTCATATCTCTTAAACCCTTTACCTTTAATCAAACACTAACCGAACCCATACACATTCTCCCGTATAAAAATATTGAGTATCCTCCTGAAAACACCATACTTAACAATGAAAATAATAACACAGCAAAACTCTTATTCAACAAAGATAAAAATATACAAATTTCCCCAACAAAACTACTACTTAAAGGCATTGACATATTTGCTAGAGAAAAAATCAAAAAAATAGAAGAATAAATAGGCATAAATAAAGATAAACCTCTATAATATTTTAATAATCTAGTGTGATATCTGTCATATAGGACAGAAACCAATATAAATAAACCAGAACTAACAATCCCATGACTAAACATAAGATAAATAGAACCAATTAATCCCTCACTTCTAAATGAAAATAACCCTAACATCACTAAAGACATATGTGCTACTGAAGAATAAGCCACTATTCTTTTCAAATCAATTTGTCTAATAACAACCAAGGAACAATACAATATTCCTAACAGAGATAACATATAGATAAAAGGACTAAAATAGAGCGAAGCTTCAGGAAATAGTAACAGAATAAACCGAATAAACCCATAACCACCCATTTTTAATAAAACCCCGGCCAACATAACTGAACCTCCTACAGGTGCTTCCACATGCGCCTGAGGCAATCACAGATGAAAAGGAAACATAGGAACCTTCACGGATAAGGATATGAAAAACCCTAATCACAATCAAAATTGAATATCAGAAGATAAATGACAATTTAATAATGAAATAATATCAGTATAGCCTGTCAAACTATAAATATACAATATTGCTAAAAGCATCATTACAGACCCTACCAAAGTATAAAAAAAAAAATAATAACTTGCACTAACTTTATTCTCTCTTAAACCTCAAATACCAATAATTAAAAACATTGGTATCAATATACTTTCATAAAAAACATAAAATATTATTAAATCTAAACTTGTAAATACAATATATAACATAAACTCCATTAATAAATACAATATAACATAAAGTTTTTCATACTTTTTTATACTTTCTCAACTAGAAACTAAACATAAAGGAACCAATAATGTCGTCAAAACTAAAAATAATAAAGATAATCCATCAATACCGAATATACAAGTTAAACCGAATTTGTCTAACAAACTAAACCTTCAAAGAAACTGAAAACCTGTTCCTAAAAAATCAAATTGATATACTAATATGATCACAGTGAAACTACTCAATATACTATATAACAAACCTACTAATTTAATTAACACTTTTTTTTGTAATAAAAACACGTGTACAGCCCCTATTAAAGGAACTATAAAAATAAATGCTAATATTTTATCCATTAATTAATAAACACATCTAAATTGTCCTTAAATATATACGATTTTAAAGCACCATCACTATACTTTTTTTGATTAGAAGTACTTTTAAATTTAGCTAACTTACCTCACTTAGTTCGTAATTCCTTACCTCCCCTGGTTGCACCTCCATGAGGATGATCTACTGCATTCATTGCTTCTCCCCTTACTAATGGACGAATTCCTATTCTCCTCTTATCACCAGCCTTACTAAATTTCATGTTCTCTAAACCCTCATTAGACATTACACCTACCGTACAAATACTATTCTTATTTACCGATATAACCATCTTTGTCCTTATCATATAAATCCTAACCTTATTTTGTCTATCTCCCAAAATCACTCCATATGTTCCCGCAGACCTACAATAAACTCCTCCATCAAAAGGAACATTCTCAATATTTGATACTCACGTTCCCATTCGTAAACTTTGGACTAAAATTCTATCACCTGTCTTTATCTCTTTTAGCCTCAATTCACCCCTATCATAAACACTTCTATCTTTTATTTGAACACCCTTAGCAGACAATACATTTCTATTAGATAAATCTATAACACCTACCTTTTTTATCTTAACCACAAAACAGTTTACATATGCATGGTACATAAACTCCTTCAACTCAAAAATACCTATAATGTTTTTATGTAATTGTCTATACAATCTTTTTTGCCTTCCTCCTTTACCTCGTACTGTAATTTTCCCACTGTTATTTCTACCTCCACTATAATTCAATTTCATATCTTTTCACACCCAATTCAATACCTAACTTGGAATTTATTATTCTTAACATAGTTTCTACCTTTGAATAAAATAAACTTTCTTCCATAATAGGGCCTTGCCTATCTAACTCAAATATCAAAACACCCTTACTTATTCTGACCTGCCAGGTTTCTATTTTACCCTTTCCTTTACCCATTCGCAATCCTGCAGGTTTCTTAGTTACTGACTCATTAGGTGTCACCCTAAACCATAACTTTATATCTTTTCCTAATTCTTTATCAATAATAAACTTAATACAATTTATTTGTCTATAAGTCAACACACCCATACCTTTACTATATATTCCTACGATTCCCCAATTTAAACAATCTATTAAACCATTACCACCTTTATTTTTAACTCTGTGCATCTTTTGATACTTTCACTCACTTATATTTAACATACTCTTAACTACCAACCATTACCTCCTTTACAATTAACCTAAATAACCAAACTAAACATCAAATGAAATAAATAAAAGATATAAATAAAACATATAAATAACTATAATAAACAGAGCTACCAACTATATTAACACTAGAAAACTGATGAATACTAGAAAATCAATACATACAATACTTGATCACAATTAAATTTATCCCGATAAAAATCATATAATAACCCCCCAATCTAATTTGCCCTAAATACAACAAAAATAAATATAACAAAACACTAATATTCATCACCATCATTGTAATTAACCTTAGATCCATTTCAAAATAAGAACCCCAGGCAACATAGCCTCATATACTCCCAGTTAATATAGAAACAAAAGTTACAATTACGTACAAAAGAGATAAAACAATATTTATTAAATACAATAGATAATAACTATAAATTATCATAAAAAAAGATCCTGCCAATAACAATAAATAAAACAACAAAGATAATCACACTAAAGGTACATGGACAAACAATAATCTCATATAATTCCCTTGAAACATATTATTCACATCTAATATATATTGTAAATAGACAAACATAAAGAAAAAAAACAATCACATATAACTATCTAAAACACTTAATTCACTTAAAATCATCTTAAATTTAACCCACATTCTTAACTAATCCTACAAGGCTACAAATGATTTAGGAAAGAATCGAACTCTCAACAATATAATATTTACAATATCACGCAATAACCACTCTGCCACTAAACCTAATCCTGATCTAACTCCTCCATCATATTTGAAACCCAAGATACATAATTTTCCATAGTTTCTACCTTTACCACAATAGGCATAGAAGAATGACCAGTTCCACATATCTCCGAACAAAGACCATAATATAACCCTAACCTAGGTATCAACATACCTACTTGATTTAATCTACCTGGAATTGCATCTAATTTTATCCCTAAAGAAGGAACTGCTCAACTATGGATCACATCACTTGCTGTAACAACCAACCTTATTTGCACATTCCTTGGCACAACTAAGCTATTGTCCACCTCCATTAATCTAAAATCACCTAATCCCAAATCCTCTACAGGAATCATATAAGAATCAAAAGCTAAGGATTCACCTCCTTTATTTACATAATCCGAATATTCATAGACCCAATATCATTGTCTCCCTATTACTTTCACTGTTAACCCTGGCTCAACTATCTCATCCATTAAATATAATAACTTAAAAGAGGGAAATGCCATTATTACTAAAACTAACACTGGTAACACAGTTCAAACCATTTCTACCATAGTACCATGATTTAAATATCTATGTGAAATCAATCTCACAGAAGACCTAAATCTCATCAAAATTCTAGATAATATTCAAAAAACACCTGTCAAAATCACTATCATATAAAAAAAAATCTTATCATGTAATAAAATCATATTTAACATTATTCAAGACGCAGGATCTTGAAATCCTAATTGTCACACTTCGCCTATATCTCTTATTATCATTTTACTTAATTACTTTTAAATAAGGTAATTCTTCATAAGTATGAAACACAGGTGGACTATTTTGTATCCAACTCAAACATATATTAATTCTTTCTTCTCCTACTGAATAAAACTCCTTTTCACCTCAATAATCTCCCAATAAAGATTCTTTTCTAACTACCATTATGTATAAAATATACAAAAATAAAAACATTGAAACTATTGTTATCATAGAACCCAAAGAAGAAACTAAATTTCAACCTAAATACGCATCCGCGTAATCTGGATATCTACGAGGAAAACCTGACAAACCTAAAAAATGATGAGGCATAAATGTCAAATTAACTCCTACAAACATAGATCAAAACTGAACTTGACCTAAATACTCATCATACCCATAACCTGACATTTTTCCAATCCAAAAATATACCCCTCCTAGAACAGCAAAGACTGCACCTAAAGACAATACTGAATGAAAATGTCCAATTACGTAATATGTATCATGTAAACCTATATCTAAACTTCCACTAGATAACATAACTCCAGTTACTCCTCCTATTGTAAACAAAAAAATAAACCCTATAGCATATAGCATAGGAGTCACTAATTTCAAACTACCTCCATACATCGTTGCACATCAACTAAATATCTTAACACCCGTAGGAATTGCAATAATCATAGTTGCTGCAGTGAAATAAGCCCTTGAATCTACATCCATCCCGACAGTATACATATGATGAGCTCACACTAAAAATCCTAATACACCTATACTTAACATAGCATACACCATTCCTATCGTACCAAATACAGGTTTATTAGAAAACTTGGCCATTATATGTGAAACGATTCCAAACCCTGGTATGATTAATATATATACTTCTGGATGACCGAAAAATCAAAACAAATGCTGAAATAAAACAGGATCTCCCCCTCCTGCAGGATCAAAAAAAGAAGTATTTATATTCCTATCCAATAATAACATAGTTATTGCTCCAGCCAACACAGGTAAGGATAATAACAACAAAAAAGCTGTAATAAACATTGCTCAAGCATACAAAGGTAAATGATGCATTGACATGCCTGGTATCCTCATATTTAAAATAGTAACTATAAAATTAATAGCCCCTAATAACGAAGAAATACCTGCTAAATGTAAAGAAAATATTGCTAAGTCCACACTACCACCTGAATGACCTTGAATAGAAGATAGAGGAGGATACAATGTTCATCCTGTACCTACACCTCCTTCTACTAATGAAGATACAACCACAAGAATTAAAGAAGGTGGCAATAACCAAAAAGATAAATTATTTAATCTAGGAAAAGCCATATCAGGAGCTCCAATAATCAAAGGAACAAAATAGTTTCCAAAAGAACCTATTAATATAGGCATAACAAAAAAAAAGATCATTATAATTCCATGAGCAGTTATAGTAACATTATATGCTTGCATATCTCCTCCAAAAAATTGTACTCCAGGTCCCATTAATTCTAATCTAATCATTACAGAAAAAGCAGTTCCTATCATCGCCGAAAATCCACCCAACAAAAAATACAAAATCCCTATATCTTTATGATTCGTTGAATAAAATCATCGTCAAATCCAACTCACCATAGAAACTAAATAAATAAAAATTTACTTATATTAAGTAAATACAAAAATAAATACTCAAAACTAGATTTGCAATAATATCTTTTCAAAATAACCAATAAAAGGCATGAAAAATAAAAAATATAAAAAATAAAACAAACCGGATAATTGAGAAACTATAATGTAAGGTTCTTGTATCGGCTTTGCACCCAATCATGTTAATAAAAAAAAATTCCACACAAAAAACCAAAAAAGAACTCTATAAACAGGTCTGAAGCTTGTACTTCTTAATTCTATATTATGAATAAAAGGTAGTACAAACAAAATCAAAACACTAAACAGTAAAGCCAAAACACCCAATAACTTATCTGGAATTGATCTTAATATTGCATACGCAAACAGGAAATATCATTCAGGCTGAATATGAACAGGAGTCACTAAACTGTTGGCTTCTATATAATTATCAACATGCCCTAACATATTCGGAACAAAAAATACAAAATAACTAAAAAATATAAAAAATATAAAAAAACTAATTGAATCTTTTATTACAAAATAAGGATTAAATCTCAAATTGTCTATATTAGACTCTACACCCACCGGGTTATTTGCTCTAACATCATGCAAAAAGATTATATGAAAAACAACTAAAACAATCAATAAAAAAGGTAACAAAAAATGTAATACAAAAAACCTGTTTAAAGTTGCATTATCCACACTAAACCCTCCTCATAATCATATTACTATATCAGTCCCTATTCCAGGAATTGCCGATACTAAATTGGTTATAACTGTCGCTCCCCATAAACTCATCTGACCTCAAGGCAAGACATAACCTAAAAATGCTGTGATCATCATTACTAAGAATATAACAACACCTATAAATCACGGTAAAATTCTAGGTGCTAAATAAGAACCATAATACAAACCCCTACCTATATGCAAATATACTAGAATGAAAAACATAGAAGCACCATTCGCATGAAAGTATCTTAATATTCACCCATTTAAAACATCCCTCATTATATGCTCCACTGAAAAAAACGCTAATTCTATGTTAGGCACATAATGCATTGCTAAAAATATTCCTGTTAATAACTGAACCATTAATACAATCCCCAACAAAGAACCAAAGTTTCACATGTACGATATATTCACGGGACAAGGATACTCTAACAACACTCCACTTAAACCTTGCAATACTTGATTACTTTTTACAAATCTCATTAAATCCAACCTCAATATATAATACTCCAGAATAATAACAAATATGTAATCAAACTTAATAAAAATGCAATATCCTTACCTAATATTAAAAAATATAAGACTAGTACTAAATAAAAAAGGACTAAAATATATCTTAGAAATTCGCTCTTTACTATAACATTTATACCCCATAAACCCCCTAATCATAACAAATAAAAACCTAATACTCCTTTTATTCAAACCCTACAAATTAACATAAACATTCCTAAATAAATTAACAACATAAAACACTTAAATAACCATGAATAAATAATCCTAAAGTATATTCCACTTTTATATTTACTTACTCTATCTATATTAAACACTTGATAAGCCCCAAATAAACCTCCTACTTCTCATACAAATATGCTATCGCCTAATCTCCACTCTATTATTTCTAGCAAATATAAAAAGATACTATACATTATCACACACCAAATCGAACCCTTTTTACCTAAAAACTCTATAACCATTAAATACAACATATATAGATGTGAAGGGATTCGAACCCTTAATTCATACTTTGTAAAAGTAACATTTTACCATTAAATTACACACCTTTATTAATTAAAAAGCATATAAAATTAAAAAAGCCATCATTAATGCAAATAATCCCACAGCCTCTGTGATACTAAAACCTAAAATAGCATAAGAAAATAATTGTGACTTTAAGGATGGATTTCTGGCTGTTGAACTAATCAAAGAAGCAAATACTAGACCCACACCTATTCCTGCACCACCTAAACCTATAGTAGCTAAACCTGCCCCTATCATTTTTGAACTTTGTAACATATTCTTTATTATTTTAATACAACACTTTAATTGAAGTCTTTAAACCCTTTATTACTTGAAAATATATATCTTGTTTACGTAATTTACCTATTTTTACAATACATAAAATGATAACACCTATAATAGCAACCATTAATAAATACCCTAAACCTATAAATACAAACCAATACATATTAAACAAATACAAACCTAATAACGAAACATTATCTAAAACTATTAATAGATCTAATCAGACAACAAATTGAGTAAGCACTTTACTAATAGGCAATAAACTACTAAACAATAAAACATATATAACCACAAAAAACAAAATTCCAAACAACAACCCCACAGGTAAAAATCTAAACAAGTTATCCTCTAATTCACCTAATCTAATATCTAACATCATAATCACAAACAAAAATAAAACAGCTATTGCACCCACATAAACTATAAGCATCATAATACTCACAAATTCTAATCCTAATATAAAAAACAAACAACTAACATTCAAAAAACACAATATTAAATATAACACAGAATAAACAGGATTTCCAACTAAAATGACCATTAAAGAAGCCAACAACGTATTAAATACAAAAAATAAATCTAATAAAAGAAGCACCTATAACCCATTTACTAAAATGAACAAACTTAATCACAATTTGTCTGAAAACATAATAGAAGTAACAATTAATCAAAAAGTAACAGAAATAACATGTGAAGCTACTCAATCTATCTTGTAATTTACCAACACAATTCTAACTAACCTGGCATATGCAAACTTAACATAGTTATCTATAAAAAACATAACCACTATTATACGTAGATAAAATAAACTACCAATTACCGAAAAAGATATCAAATAAATACTTAATATATAGTAACTATTTTCTAGCAAGGATCTTAGTACGAATAATTTACTCACAAACCCTAATAAAGGAGGTATTCCTACCAACGAAAACAACAAAACAATTAAAGATACACATAAATACCTATTAGAATCCCATAACCCTAAAAACTTGATTATCGTAAGGGATTGCTGTCTAATCAATTTTAATATTCCTATAAAATTAACCATCATCACAACATAAACAGCCATGTAAAACAATAACACCTGTAAACCATCCTCCATACACAATACAAAGGAACTTAACATAAAACCTAAGTGGACAAACCCACTAAAAGCTACTATCCTATACAAATTTACTTGTAAAAAGCCACCAATTATTCCTACAAATACAGTAAAGACCACCGTTCATAACATATAGATTACAATTCAATTTAAAAACACACCCAATTTTAAATAAAACACAAAGATCAACAACATTAAGTATACAACCTTACTAAATATAGACAATAAACCTACTATAAATGAACTAGTCCCTTCATAAACATCTGGAACTCAATAATGAAAAGGAAATAAACCTATTTTTATCATAAAAGATACTAATATTAACAATAAAGATATAGATATATCGCTACTAAATTGAATATATACACCTATTTCTCTTAACCCTATCATACCTGAAAATCCATATAAATAAGATAAACCTAACAAGAATAAACCCGATGAAAAAGCACCATATAAAAAATATTTTAAACCAGCCTCAATACTGTATATATTAAATCTTTTATTAGTAACCAATACATAAAAACTCATAGAAGCCAGTTCTCAACCTAAAAATAACACCAATAAATTATTACTACTTAAAGCAATCAAATACCCTAAAAAAGATATAACTACTAATATTCACTCTTCGATTTTTACAATCTCAAAAGTAAATAAAAGCAATAACACATACAATAAACCACCTAGCATAAATTTAAATAATGTCAATAGATCAGAAATAAAAAACAAATTACCAAATATTAACTGCTCTTGTCAACTACCTAATAGATTACTTTGACAATATAAATAAACCATGAATAGTATATGAAATATGTTTATAAATATCCTCCTATGGTGTTTATCTTGACTAAAAATTTGAAATAAAGCGTACCAAAACAAAAACACAACAACTACAAAACCTAAGTACAACTCAGGCAACATTAAAATCATATCAATAAATCTTATATTAATCATTCCCTATTAAAGCCTTATAACTGAAAACTTTTAACCTTCACTTATTACTTGTCCCCTTTAAAGACCTAACTAGATTCCTATTTAGCCCAGGATCGTAGAGTTTTCTATTTCGTTTTACAGAGTACGAAGTACTCTTCCAGAGCCTCATACAAAACTTCTAGATCCTTGAAAAAAATATTACCTGATCTCTTTACTTAGTTATACTTATTCTTGAGGCTAGCCGGATCCCCGCACTCAGCCTTCACCGTAAGAAAATCACATAAATGTAATTTTTTACTAGGCTTGACTTATCTTTTGTATTAGAATTTAGTCTAATACCGGTACAAACTATTGCTAAATTAAACATCTTAAAAAATAAATAATCTCCAAAAAAAAAAATAAACTAATATAAATAAAGAATCAAACAATTCAATCGCAAACCATAAAAGTGACCATAAACAAACCAATTACTAAATATATAAACTTCCTAGATTTTATAAAATTTGAACTGTATACTGCAAATAAAATCAAAATATGAAACAAAATTAAAAACAAATACAAATATTGTACCAAATCTCAAATACACACCACTCTTTCTATTAAAGAATTGGTATTATTTAAATGTAAATTAACGATAACCCATTGTGCACCCTTAGTGAATACATATAAACTAAAAATCGCTATCAATATCTCTACTATAATAAAAATCTCGGTTGACATTTCTTCTCTATAAAACCCACCCCTTACCATTAAAAAAATTTGAAAAAATAAATACCACATTGATCATAATAAAGAATTTAATAAACTAAAAAAGACATTAAAAAAGGTACCTTTTTCAATCCCTAAAAGAATAAACGAAACATCACAAGAATTAAACACCCAATATAATCAAACATCAATATACCAAAAAGACAAAATAAATAACACAAACCAATACCCTAAAACATATTTCAATCTTCATATTAACTCTTTAAAGAAGTAATCTATAACCATTCTAAACCTCCTTTTACTCACTCATATACTAAACCTATAATTAACAATATTAAAAACACAAACATAGCTATGTATCCTTCTCAACTTATAATATTTAATATTATAGACCACGGGAACAAAAATAAAACTTCTAAATCAAACACTATAAATAATATTCCTATTAAAAAAAATCTTATGCTAAAGGGACGTCTACAATCGTCAAAAGGATCAAACCCGCACTCATATACTCCTACTTTCTCTAAATTTAATTCTTTAACAGATAAAAATTTAGATAACATCACCAAAATAACTGAAACAACCATTGCTATAAATAGATAAAAACAAATTTGACTATAATTTACCATACAACTCGGAAAAAATAGGATTCGAACCTATATCGAAATTAATCTTGATTTAGCAAATCAACACATAACCTTTCTGTCATATTTCCAGTGTCTAATAAGACTCGAACTTATAACTCTATCTTCGTACAATACTATTATACCATTTAACTAAAGACACTCGGAAAAAATAGGATTTGAACCTATAAAAATGTATTTTCAAAATACACACCTTAGCCATTCAGACACTTTTCCAAGGTTAAATAGCTATGTAAAAACCATAACCATTTATCTCTTTAACCCCAACATAATTGTGCTTGAAAAAGTATTCATATTTCCCAAGATTCATTGACGGACGACTATGACCCACTCAAACATAATCACCTATTTTACATTCATGATAAGGTGATTTAACTACTATACCATTCACCTGTACTCTTCCACTTTGTAACACATTATCACATTGACGCAAGCTTACAAACTCCAAGTCCTTGAATAAATATCACCTTAAACATTTAGTTCAAGCTACGTTCGCTGAAGTCATTAATCATCTTCTAGTAACAGGATAGAAAAAATCTCTAACTTTTAAATCCTCACCTTGATTCTTGGTCACTATTAAACTTCTCACATTATATTTATTTCTACTACATCTTATTTTTCCTACTGCTAACTTATTTAAACCTTTTATTCTCATATCTTATTTTATATTATTTAACTTTTTCGCTATTATCCCATTATTCCTCACATTTTGACAATAAATAGGATAACCTTTTGAATACCTAATACCTTGATAACTTTTAATCTTCACTTTTTTAGAAATATTTTTACTTATTTCCATATCTAATCACTCATTAATATCTTTTCTACCTAACATAAAGTAATCTATATATTCTAAAACCTCTCTTTCAACCACATCTCTATCTCAAAATTTCCTATTTAAACCTAATTCGTCCTTTATTAATCTTACTTTATTAATACCAACACCTTTAAACTTATCAAAATAATCTCCTTTTCTATACACCAAAATACACTTAACTAAAAATAGCCAGAACTCTTTTAAATATAATAATACAAACCTATAAACTCACATCGCAACTCTTAATTCATATAAACTCATCTAAAAACACAAGAAAAAATGTTATTAATCATAACCAAAAGACCAAAAAAGAGACTACTAAATCAAATCTTATAAAATGACTTCCTATTTCCTCTACTATAAAAGACACTAATACAAAACCATTCAGTAACACTATCACCATAGGTTTTAATTTAGTTACACCAATATAAAATTGATACTCTAACCCTATTATATCTTGAAAAATTTCATTAAAGCACACTCCTATATTACTATTAAATACCAATTTTCCACAATTCTCATATACATCCAATTTCAACAAACATACCTTCACATACATGTTACTAATAACACTTAAACACTCCAAACTTAAACAAACATCTCACCCTAGATCATACCTATACAATAAAATTAAAATCAATAAAAACACATACAAATGTATTAAATCATTAAAACTATTATTAACAAAAAGATACAACAAAGCCAGAAACCCTAAAATAAAAAACAAATTTATAAAACAATACTCCGCTAAGTTAACTTTAAACACAATTAAATAAAACAACAACCAATAAATCAATAAATAAACTCCACCAAAAAATAATAAATAAACTTTACTCACTAATAATCTATTAATTAACACATATCTCCAAAACCTGAACATCAAACACAACCCTATTATAAAATATAATAATATTATGCTAAAAACCCACCAATCTATCTTTGAAACAAACACATGAACACCTCCCAAAAAACCACACCTCACAATATAAATACAAAGTAATACTAAAAAACATAATATCAATAAAACTAAACTAATGGATAAATCATCTATTCGACTCTTTGTCAAATGTATATAATATAAATAACCAAACAAATGTAATAAAGAAATAAACTCTACAGGATCCCAAAATCAAAAACCGCCTCACCCCAACTCACTCACCCCTCAAACGCTCCCTAACGATATACTAATAATTAAAAATTTCCCACTCAGTACATATAACTCACAACTCCTTAACAGCCACAAAGAACCAACGCCAATATCCCAAATTTTGGGGGGGCTTGTTAAAATAACAAGCCCCAC